GACTATAGCGATATGTAATTTCTATTTATTTATCTTCAGTATCTTAATTAAACAGTCACATTTAAAATGACATTTTCATTTTTTATTATTATCTATTGCTTTAACTATATAAACTATATATTTTTCTAATATTTTATATTATTATATTTGACTATATATCATATATATATCTTTAGAAATATATTTCTATTTATTATTAATTATTCTAAATTATTGAATATAAATTCGTATATTTTTTTATTGAATTACGAATTGATTAGCTATAGTAATTATATTACTAAGTAATAGTACTTCTTAATATTGATTGAATTATAATTCATTTCCATTTAGTTTTTAGTTAAGGAAATCAGCAAAATGAAAGAAAGAGACGCAATCATAATGAGACATTACTCCGCTTTCAGTCATAAATAAAAGCATAAACTAAGACAAAATCGACCGTTTGAGTATTCCAAATTTCGCGGGGCAAATGGGAGTAAAAAAAGCCTAGATATGTGGTATATATCCAGCTAGATTGAATTGTGGGTACAGAAATGATAAAATAATTTCTGATTGAACCTAAGATATGGGTCTCCGAAAGAGAAGATAGGCAAAAAATAAAATTAAAATTAGGAGTAAACGCTTTTAGATATAGGAATCCCTATCTAATCAATTCAATTAAAAGGTTACAGCATAGCATAAAATAAATGAAAAAAAGGGGGGAACGACATCACAATTAGATCCTAATCTAAAAACAAAAAGGAAAGGGGGGATATGGCGAAATTGGTAGACGCTACGGACTTAATTAAATTGAGCCTTGGTATGGAAACCTACTAAGTGATAACTTTCAAATTCAGGGAAACCCTGGAATTAAAAATGGGCAATCCTGAGCCAAATCCTGTTTTAAGAAAACAAAACACAAGGGTTCAGAAAGAGAGAATAAAAAAGGATAGGTGCAGAGACTCAATGGAAGCTATTCTAACAAAGGGAGTTGACTGCGATGCGGTGGTAAAAGAATCCTTCCATCGAAACTTCAGAAAGGCTGAAGGCTAAACTTTTATACGTATTATTATTATGTATACGTACTGAAATACTATATAAAAAATAAAAATCAAATTATTAATGACGACTCAAGTCTTTTTTTTTTTTTCAACTCAAAAAATTGGTGTAAATCGATTACAAGTTGAAGAAAGAATTGAATATTCATTGATAAAACCATTCACGTCATAGTCTGATAAATCCTTTGAAGAGCTGATTAATCAAACAAGAATAAAGATAGAGTCCCATTCTACATGTCAATGCTGACAGCAATGAAATTTATAGTAAGAGGAAAATCCGTCGACTTTATAAATCGTGAGGGTTCAAGTCCCTCTATCCCCCCAAAAAGGGCCCGTTTGACTCCTTAAACTATTTATCTGATCCTATACTTCAATTAAGGTTTTTTTCTTTAGATACAAGAAATTTAAGGCCTGGATAAGACTTTGCAATTTTTTGTAATTGACATAGACCCAAGTCATCTCGTAATCTAGTAAAATGAGAATGATACGTCGGGAATAGTCGGGATAGCTCAGTTGGTAGAGCAGAGGACTGAAAATCCTCGTGTCACCAGTTCAAATCTGGTTCCTGGCACATAATTAATTGATATGGATCAACATAGAGATTCATTAATAGTCTATATTATAATACATACTTAGCCATCTAGGTATCTCTCCAGACATCCCTCGACCTCAATTTACCTAAATTTGATTTTTATATTCTTTTTTCTATGAGTAAAGAGTATCTAAAGTATGTAAAAGAATATTATGTTTCCTCTTTAGTGAGTTGAAATAGAAGAATTAACTCGATTTCGATCCCCTTTCATTTTGGTGTATTTTATTTAGTTTCCTACATAACTTTTTTTAGAGTCCATCTAAGTGATGTGCGCGGTACAAAGTTCATGATGCAGAACTCTTTTAGTTCATCCTAGTGGTTCGGCTCATCTGAAAGAAGTATCTTAAAAACTTGAGAATTTCAATGACTCCCTAATTTTTATTGTCTTTTACTTTTTTTTAGCTTTAGCCCATAGCTAATACAAATGAGACTTCAATTACTCGATCTAGAATATAATGTAAAAATATTCCTTGAATATCGAGAATTGTCGAAGTGAAGATTAGTTTCTTCAATGGGCATCTTGTATTTCAAAAAAATTGGGGGCAATATAATCCTTACGTAAGGGCCATCCTATCCAACTTTCGGGCATTAAGATACGTTTGAGGCGTGGATGATTATCATAAGAGATTCCTAACATATCATAAGATTCCCGTTCTTGAAAATCCGCACTTTTCCAAACCCAGAAAACAGATGGAATTCTAGGATTCCTCCTTGGAGCAAATACTTTTATGCATATCTCTTCCGGTTGATCTACATCAGACTCTATTCTCGTAAGATGATACACGCTAGCTAACAGTCCACCTGGTGCTATATCATAGGCACATTGAGAACGTAGATAATTGTAACCATATACATATAAAATAACAGCAATGGA